TTGTTTCTCCTTAATTTTATTTTTATTTAAAATCTACTCCTCCGAAGAAAAGAAAATAAGTCTCTTGAAATTTTTAACCTCCAATTGTATCCGAACGAGAGGAATGTTGAAAAGTCACTACGAACCCGAAACATACCATTGGAAAGTGATTCAGTAATTAAACCCTCATGAATCCATTTTTTTTCTTTCATTCCAGGTAACCCCTTTAATTATCAACTCATGGAGTAGGAGTGATATTAGACAACCCTTCCTCTTAAAAAAAAAAAAAAATAGGAAGTTTTCCTACGGATGCAATTCGTAGATCATAAAGATCACCATATATATAACAAAATTTCTCCCCCGATTCCTTCTAGTCGAGCCTCTCGGTCTGTCATTATACCGCGAGAAGTCGAAAGAATTACAATACCCATTCCTCCTAAAATCCTAGGAATTCGTTGATGGTTGGAATAGATTCGTAGGCCGGGTCGGCTGATACGTTTTAAAACAGTTCTATATGGCCCTTTTCTATTCCTTCTATGTCGCAGAGTTGAAACCAAGAAATATTTCTTGCTTACTCGATGTTTTCTCACATTTTCGATAAAGCCTTCGCGTAGAAGTATTTTAACAATGTTTTCAGTGATATTTGTAGATGCTATTCGAACCGTTCCTTTTTTATCCATGTCAGCATTTCGTATAGAAGTTATTATTTCGGCAATAGTGTCCCTACCCATGATGAACTATAATTATTGGTGCCTCCGGGTTTTTATATAATCAGCATGCTCTACTCTTTTTTTTTCATGAATTATTAAAGGTATATGCGTGAGAAACAATCTACTAATGTAATGCATTCTACTAATTAATGGAATCTAATTCAGTTCAGATATCTTACTATGAACCTCCCTTTTTTTATGTTTTATTATGTTTTCATCTATTAGTATTTATTTAGAATCTATTTATAATACCTCAGGAGCTAATGAGACTATTTTAGTAAAATTCAACTGTCTCAATTCCCGAGCGATCGCACCAAAAACTCGAGTTCCTTTGGGATTTCCTTCTTGATCAATGACAACTGCTGCATTGTCATCATATTGTATTATCATACCATTGTCACGTTTGAGTTCTTTACATGTACGTACAATTACAGCTCTGATCACTTCTGATCTTTGTAGAGGCATATTGGGAACTGCTTCTTTGATTACAGCAACAATAACGTCACCAATATGAGCATATCGGCGATTACTAGCTCCTATGATTCGAATACACATTAATTCTCTAGCCCCGCTGTTGTCCGCTACATTTAAATAGGTCTGAGGTTGAATCATATCATTCTTATTATTTTTCTCTTTTTTCTTTCAATGCTAACTAACTAAAGGGCGAAGAAAAAAAGAAGAAAGATTGTTTGTCCAGAAATAAAAAAACTGCGGTTTTTTCATCACAAGGCCCCTTTCCTTTCGTTCCATATCCCTATCCCGCAATAACGAATTGAGTTCGTATAGGCATTTTGGACGCAGCTATAGAAATAGCTTCTCTGGCTACAATTTCTGATACTCCACCCATTTCATAAAGTATTCGACCCGGTTTAACGACGGATACCCAATATTCGGGAGATCCTTTCCCCGAACCCATACGTGTTTCGGTAGGCCTTACTGTAACAGGTTTGTCTGGAAATATACGTACCCATATTTTTCCACCACGACGCGCATATCGTGCCATGGCTCGTCGCCCCGCTTCTATTTGTCTAGATGTGATCCAAGCGGGTTCAAGTGCCTGAAGGGCGTATCCGCCGAAACAAATTCGATTGCCTCGATAAGATATTCCCTTCATTCTTCCTCTATGTTGTTTACGAAATCTGGTTCTTTTGGGGTTATAGTTGATGGTTGTTTCTCAATGCCATCTCTACTGCAGAACTGGACATGAGAGTTTCTTCTCATCCAGCTCCTCGCGAATGAAACGATTAAATAATATTGTATATATTTTGAATTGAATGAATAATGAATCATGGAATTTTTTGAGATATAATCTGTCACGTACACGTAGGAATAAAATAAAATGATAAATTCCATTTTATGAATCTTCATTTATTTTTACCTTTATTTTATTTATTTTTATTGAATTGCCCAAAACTTAGCAATCCAGTAAGGCTTTCGCGGGCGAATATTTGCTCTTTCAACATCCCTTTCATTCGTAGGGGCGTTCCATGACCTATCAGAATAAATGAATTGGTTCTTGGCTCGTTCCGCCATCCCACCCAATGAATCATTAGGATTCGTTTTCAAGGGAATCTTCCTCAGTCACAGGTTCTGTCGTTCCCATCGCTTCTCGATTAATGACTAGGCCCGAACTCTGCAATGGAGCTCCTAATAAAATTTGTTCCTGAATCAATCTTCTCAGTCTTTATTGACTCGGCGCTCTTTATTCTTTTTTATTTTTCGTATAAATTGTATTCATATTCATCGAATCTAATTATTAATTATGGACGAATACATTAATGCTTTATTACATTGCCTTTTATAAGATAGTTCATAGACCATACATATTGGAATCATATATCATTGCTATTCTTTTTCTTTCTTTCTCTCACCCCTCCATTTATCCATATCCCTTTGTTTTTGCTTCACAACCTTATAGATTGATTTTTCTTTTATGTAAAAAAAAATGCTTCAGTTGCTACAACAATATGATCAATACATCATATAGCGACTGGTTCCTTGGATCCAGATAATACGAAGCAATGAGCTGGTTATTAGTTATATAGTTATTAGTTCATACTAGGGGATGGCCCTTTGTTTTTTAATCCTAACCTAACTCTAAATAAAAAACCAACGAGTCACACACTAAGCATAGCAATTATATGGAGATGTAGTCAATCGAATTGTTATTCAACCCTATAGAATTAAGAATTCGAAAAAATTCTCATTTTTTTGATTGAACGGAAAAAAATGAACGAGTTTGTGATTTTTTATTCAATTGCCGGATGGATGGAACAGAAAGACAACGAAAGGCCCATTATTCCTCGTCTGCAAATATCCAAATTTTGATTCCTAATGCCCCATAGATAGTTCGAACTGTATAGGAACAATAATCAATTTTGGCTCGAATGGTTTGTAGGGGAACCCTACCTTCTCTGATCCATTCGACACGTGCTATTTCCTTTCCGTCGATACGCCCTGCAATTTGTACTTGAATTCCCTTTGTATCTGCTTTTTCAGTTAATTCAATAGCTTTTTTCATTGCCTTTCGAAACGAAACTCTATTCTTTAATTGTTCGGCTATAAATTCTGCAAGAATATTAGGTTGTCCATACGGTTTTTCAACTCTTGTGATAGCAATGTTAAGTTTTTGGTTCACAGAATGAAATTCTTTTTGTGCATTGCTCTGTAATTCTTCAATTCCTCGCGGGCTGCCCTCTATGAACAATTTTGGGAATCCCATATATATTATGACCTGGATCAGATCGATTCTTTTTTTAATCTTTATGCGTGCAATTCCCTCGGCACCCGAGGATATTTTCCTATTTTTTTGTACATAATTCTTGATACAATCCTGTATTTTTTGATCTTCCTGGAGACCCTCGGAATAACTTTTTGGTTGTGCAAACCAAACAGAATGATGACTTTGGGTTGTACCAAGTCGGAAACCGAGTGGATTTATTTTTTGTCCCATAGCACCTCGCTATCTCTATAAGGCCATATCATTTCTCTATTAGCCCACGTCATTCTGTTACGATATAGCATATGATCCATCATATATAGATACCTCTCTCTGACATCTTTATACTTATCTTTATATACCCATCCATATTTTCTTAACCATATGAAATAGTTTTTCTCTTTAGATGTATCTTTCAATACAATAGTTATATGACAGGTGGGTCTTTTTATCGGATAACTACGTCCTCGGGCTCGGGGTTTTAACTTTTTCATGCTAGTACCTTCATTAACTTCGGCTTGACTAATGATTAAAGCCGTTTCGTTGAATCCCATATTGTGACTAGCATTTGCTGCTGCAGAATAAACTAATTTTAAAATGGGATAACACGCTCGATAAGGCATGAGTTCTAGTATCATAAGTGTTTCCTCGTAGGGACGCCCACGAATCTGATCAATTACTCTTCGCGCTTTATGAGCAGACATACGTATATGTTGACCTAAAGCGTATACTTCTACATCTGGGTCACTCTTTATCATAAGGTTCACCTCCCACCAATAAACGATGAGCACCCATATCCACTTTATTAATTAATATATTAACGACGAGATTTATTATCGTTTCTCGCATGCCCCCGGAAATTCAGAGTAGGTGCAAATTCTCCCAATTTGTGACCTACCATACGATCTGTTATATAAATAGGCAAATGTTCCTTTCCATTATGAATAGCAATTGTATGGCCGATCATTGTGGGTATAATGGTAGATGCCCGGGACCAAGTTACGATTGTATCTTTTTCTGCCCTCGTGTTGAGCTTCGCAATTTTTATCAATAAATGATTAGCTACAAAAGGATTTTTTTTTAGTGAACGTGTCACAGCTAATTACTCCTTTTTTTTTGTAAAGATGAGGAAACATATTCTATTTTCAATATTCTCCTATTTACTACGGCGACGAAGAATCAAACTATCACTATATTTATTCCTTTTTCTACTTCTTCTTCCAAGCGCAGGATAACCCCAAGGGGTTGCGGGTTTTTTTCTACCAATTGG